TTTAGATTAAGTCTTAGGTCTCGTTTGACCTGTGAAAGATCTCCTTTGTTGAAATGTTCCCAAAATTTCGAAAATAAAAGGAAAAAGACTTTTCACTATCCTAAACTAAGGACGGGAAGGAAGAGGGCGAGCATATCTTCTACCTAAATGGATCATGCTCAAATCAACCCTTCCTGGGGTATTGTCTGTCCCGATAAATAAAAAATTCCTAGAATAATATAATAAAAAAAAGTATTGATATACTTGGAATTACAGAAGCAAATACCAATTTACTAAAAAAAAGTAATCTAATCTAAAGGACTCGTTTTCTTTTTTAGGATTAAACAAAAGGGTTTGCAAATAAAAGCGCTAGTGCCACAACCAGTCCATAAATTGTTAAAGCTTCCATAAAAGCTAGACTAAGCAATAAAGTACCTCGTATTTTCCCTTCTGCTTCTGGCTGTCTCGCAATACCTTCTACAGCTTGTCCTGCAGCAGTACCTTGACCAACTCCAGGCCCAATAGAAGCAAGCCCTACGGCCAATCCAGCAGCAATAACGGAAGCAGCAGCAATTAGTGGATTCATGGTGAGTTCCTCGTGTCAAAAAAAAAAAGAAATGGTTAAGGATACAATCAACCAAGAAATTATTACTTTTAACTTCTAAGCTCTATTGGGTAGAAGTAACTAAAAAGTACAAATTGAAATGATAATCTAAATCGTCCAAACTACTTCGAGATCTCGTTTTTAGTTTCTAATCATTAGAGGTTTGTGTAAATCCATATGATTCTCATTAATATAGTCTATTATCTCTCCTACAACTCTAGATTATATATTCATACGCATTTCGTTTAGTTTTCCAACCAGGAGAATTATCTGGAACCATGCATGAATTGGGCTAAGCTAAAAAAAAAAAAAAAAGACTATTTCAAAATTAGTCAATTCAATGATGACCTTCCATGGATTCACCTATATAGGCTGCGGCTAACGTTGCAAAAATAAGAGCTTGAATACCGCTTGTAAATAATCCAAGAAACATGACCGGTATAGGGACTACTAAGGGGACTAAAGAAACAAGAACAACAACGACTAATTCATCCGCCAATATATTTCCGAAAAGTCGAAAACTAAGCGATAATGGTTTTGTGAAATCTTCTAGGATGTTAATTGGTAAAAGGATTGGGGTTGGTTTAATATATTTCTCGAAATAACTCAATCCTTTTTTGCTAAGACCCGCATAAAAATATGCCGCTGATGTGAGTAAAGCTAAAGCAACAGTAGTATTTATATCATTCGTGGGCGCTGCTAATTCCCCATGGGGTAACTCTATAATTTTCCAAGGTAAAAGAGCACCTGACCAATTCGAAACAAAAATAAAAAGGAACATAGTTCCAATAAAGGGAACCCAGGGACCATATTCTTCTCCAATCTGAGTTTTGCTCAAATCGCGAATAAACTCAAGGACATATTCGAAGAAATTCTGACCGTCGGTTGGGATGGTTTGTGGATTCCGAACAGCTATGATAACTGAACCCAGCAAGATAGTAATTACGACCCAAGAAGTGATGAGTACTTGGGCATGAATTTGGAAACCTCCTATTTGCCAATAGAAGTGTTGGCCTACTTCTACGCCTGATATATCATATAACCCCTTGAGTGTTTTAATGGAACATGGTGTAATATTCATATTGTCCTCTGATAAAAATGGAACTTCAAAAAAGGAATTCTTTTGATTCAACCATCTCTTTCTCAACTCAGCAACTTGAAGTATTAATCTTATATTTAGGATACCAAGAAATCACATCAAATCATAATATATATCAATACCCTCTAATATATATCAATATTCCCCTTCTTTTATCTATGCAAAACAAAAAAGAATCGTAACTGATCCCATAAATTTACGCAGTTGCTTAAGAATTACCTATTCTTCTTAATCTTAATCAACGATTTCTTATATAGAGAGAACGGCCCTCACAAATTGCAAATACTAATTTGTTAAGAATCAATCGAATTGAAGTCATAGTGTCATCGTTGGCAGGAATCGATATATTCGCGAGATCTGGGTCACAATTTGTATCGACTAAAGAAATAGTAGGAATCCCCAAAATGGCACATTCCCGAAGAGCTATATACTCTTTTTGCTGGTCAAGGACGATCACAATGTCAGGCAACCTCGTCATATATTTAATCCCGCCGAGATATCTTTGCAAGGTAGATAATTTTCTCTTTAAGATTGCCACATCTCTTTTTGGGAGATGGTGGAATTTTCCCATCTTTTCTTCCGCTCTTAAGTCTCTAAATTGAGAAAGTCTAGTTTTGGTAATCGACCAATTCGTTAACATACCACTGAACCACTTTTTATTAACATAATGACAACGAGACCTTATTGCAGCTGATGCTACTAAATCCGCTGCTCTTTTTTTGGTACCAACAATTAAGAAGCTTTTTCCCTGACTTGCTGCATCAAAAACTAAATCACAAGCTTCTGATAAAAAACGAGCCGTTCTAGCCAGATTTGTAATATGAGTACCTTTACGTTTTGCCGAGATGTAAGGGGCCATTTTAGGATTCCATTTCTTAATACCATGACCAAAATGAACTCCTGCTTCTATCATCTCTTTCAAATTGATGTTCCAATATCTTCTTGTCATTTTTTCCACACTTCCTTTTTTTTTCTTTTTTTCGTCTTACCATTACGGAATTTATTTCTTTTTGAAGATTAAGAAAGAGCCGAAATATCTTGAAATAAATAATAATTGTTCCGATGGAACCTTCTACTCAGAACTGGCCATTGATACATGATATAAACACAGCCTTAATAAATTAACTGACTTCTTTTATTTAGTAATAAAATATTAAAATACAAAATCTAAAATCAGACCTGTTAGGATTCTAAGGTCAAAAGTCTAGTTTAAATTAAAGTAAAAAAAATCTGCTTTATGTATCCTTAAATCGTATAAATGGGAGTAAATGGGGATTCTGATGTCTCATAGAAATTGTTTATTACGTCAGAATCAGCAGAAACTAATTCTGTATGGAGAAACAAAATATCTCTCAGTTCCGACGTGAATAGATTTTTTTTTTTAATTTCGAAATAAAGGTTCTTGTCTTGTGGGGAACGATGCACAAATTTTTGGAATCCGGTACCCACAGGTATAATTCCCCCCAGAACTACGTTTTCTTTCAGGCCTTTCAACCAATCAATACGACCTCGTAGGGCAGCTTTTGCTAAAACTCGAGCAGTTTCTTGAAAACTTGCTTCAGATATGAAACTTTGGGTATTCAGGGAAGCCCTTGTTATTCCCAATAAGATTGCCCGATAATAGATCGATTCATCCAAAGCCCGCCCTGCTCGTTCTGCTCGCAATAGTCCTATTAATTCCCCAGGTAAAAAAACATTAGACATTCCATCTTCTGAAATCCGTACTTTTGATGTTACTTGCCGTATAATAATCTCTATATGTCTATTATGGATCTGTACCCCTTGGGATCGATAAACCTTTTGGATCTTATTAACCAAAGAGATACGACTTTGCGCGATGGTTAGCTCAGCTCCAATCAAGAATCCCCAGGGAACCCCAAGAATTCTTGGTATACGCTCATTCCAATCCTCAATTCTCCTTTCGAGATTCGGCGATAGTGAATCAATTGAACGCGCTTCGAATATTTGTTCAACTTTTGGAAGACCTTGCGTTATATCACTAGATCTCGATTTTTCATATATAAAGGTAACTAACCTATCTCCTTTGTAAAGGATTTTTCCATAATGACCATGAACAGTTGCTCCTATAGTGGCCAAATAAGGCTTAGCTGCTCTTATAACAAAGGAGTCCATATTAACAATGAAAATTTGACCAGATTTTTTTATGTGCGATTTAAATAGACATACATTTTCGCAAATAAATTGTCCAAGGTGAATTATTGCCGGTCTCTCCTCCCATGAGTCATGATGGAGAAAGTACCAATTCAAATGGAATGGATCCAACATGATGTTACTGTCTAAATTCAAAATCCTTTTATTTTCATCTATTAAAGAGTATTTAAGACCTTGAAGTACTTGGAAGGTTTGTTTCAAATTGTCAAGGAACAAGTATTTTTTTAACAAGATCTTATTATGCGTTAATAAATAGTAAGATGAAGAAAAATTCGATATACTAGGTACAATAGCGCCTAAGCGCCCCAAAATATCTCGAATAGGAATTCTAGGATTCGATTTTTTTACCGCATGGGGATATTTTGAATTCTTGAATAAACCAATTCGAGAACAGTTGGATGCCAACAAAATCATCAAAGATGGGTATTCTTTATTTCGATTCAACAAGGTGCCAATAGCTTCTTGATGTTGGCTAAGTAATTGAATCTTGGCCTTGGAATAAAAGGAATTGGTATTGTTGCGATCTAACCTATTATTGGGAATCGGTCCTGCACTTGTCCTATCATACCTTCTTCTTGTATACGAAATAGTGGACTTGACTAACTCAATTCTTAGAAAATCGCGAATTAGATCATTTGTTCTTAACTCAAGAAGGGAAGCCTGAGCCCCCTCTTTTTCTTCTTGTTCCCAATTCACTACCAAGCAAGTTCGAACAAATTGACTATTCCTGTGATAAATTCTTTGAGTTAACTTGCTATTTTCATGAGAAATAAAATTGACAAGTCGAAGTTGGAGATTATCCTCTTCTTGCAGGAGATCTTGAGGGAAAAGTCTTGCTAAATTTTTCCCTTCGTCCATTTCATATGCGACTGCAGGTCGAACCGAAACAAAATACTTTTCCTTGCTTTTGAGAATTTTTTTCCGTTGAACATAAACCCAATTTTTTCTTTTTTTTGAGTCCTTAGAATCTTTTTTTTCCCTTTCTGGTGGTATCAAACTGCCGCCTAATATCTTATCCGCCTCTTCAGGAAAATGAATATCTCCGGAAAAGATTTTTAGTTCCGTATGGCTTTTTTTTCTCTTCACTCGGACCAATCCACCTAGCCGACTTCTTGTATTTTTTGTGAGTTGTGTATCCACTCCAATAATACTATTATCAAGTACCTTTAGGGATGAGGATCTCGGCAAGATATGCAGTTCTTGAAGAATGAAAAAAAACCGATCTACTTCTTTTTGGTATTTTAGACTAAATTCTTTTGTTCCTCGATGCTCAATAAAACCCTCTTTTTTTAAGATAGAATCTTCCTCTGGGCTCCCATATTCGTCCTCTGAGTCTTCTTCTGAGTCTTCTTCTAAAGCCCCATATTCGTTCTCTGAGCCATCTTCACGGCTTCCATATTCTTCTTCTGAGTCTTCCTCTAGAGTTCTATATTCGTCCTCTCGAGTTTTATATTCGTTCTCTGGTTTCCCGTATTCTTCTTCTGAGTCTTTCTCTAGAGTCCTATATTCGTCCTCTAGGATCCCATATTCATCTTCTAGGGTTTCATATTCGTCCTCTCGGGTCCTATATTCGTTCTCTGGGCTCTCATATTCGTTCTCTGAGTCTTCCTCTAGAATCCTATACTCTTCCTCTAGGGTCCTATATTCTTCCTCTAGGGTCCTATATCTAAATTTAACAATTCCGGAACCCCTTTTATCTTTTCTGTATCGTAGGTCGTCAAAATAAGCAAAAATGGTATTTCTACGTAAAACACCCATAAAGGGTATTTCAATCGAAATCCCAAAACAGGATATTAGCTCTTTCTCTTGTTCTTGATGATATTGTAATGGAATGACGAACCTACTTCTTCGCTTTTTCGCCAACAAATCCGAATTATCTTGAAGAATAGAAGGATAGACAAAATTCCAATGACTGTTGGACACGATTCGATCTGGCGTTAAATAATCAAGATCAAGAATTTCCTTATCTTTTTTACCAAAAGTATTCAACAGTCTATGGCTTACTTGATCATTAGCCATTGAGAGGTCAAAGATATATCTTCCGTCAACAGAAAAAGAATAAGTATTCATTTGATCTTGATCCTTGTGCAGCGAAAAGGATGCTATACTGGATCTGCACATACTTACTGACAATATCCATAAATGGCTTGTTTTTGGTAATCGCCGAAGATTACCATATTGATATTCGGGCGCATGGTAAACATCAGTACTCCAGTGCATTTCCCCGTCTGATTCGGAATAAATATGCTTTTGTACCTTTTCTTTAAAATGCAAAGTGGAGGTTCCGGTACGAATCTCCGCAATTACTTGTTCGGATTCTACATATTGATCATTTTGCACTAGAATCAAGCTTTTTAACGGAATATTCACACTATGTAGAATATCCTGACTCTGAATAGTTACACGCAAGTCTATATAGCATAGAAAAGCAGGCTGCCCATGACGGGTACGTGTGGGGTGAACCAAATCCTCATTGAATTGGATTTTTCCATTCGAGGGGGATCGTACAAGGTCGGCAGTACCCCCTGTGAATACTCCACCAGTATGAAAAGTTCTTAATGTTAGTTGAGTCCCTGGCTCCCCAATTGATTGACCCGCAATAATACCTACAGCTTCCCCCAATTCGACCAGATCGCCATGAGTGGGACTCCGCCCATAACATAATTGACAGATCCAAGATGTGCTCCGGCAACTAAAAGGGGTTCTAATATATATTGGTTGTGCTCGAAACGGTTGTGCTCGAAAGGCAGTTATGAATCGATTGACTAATCCAATTCCAATATCTTGATTCCGAGCAGCAATGCATCGTGAACCAATATATATATCGTCTGCTAATACACGACCAATTAGTGTTTGGACAAAAAGTTTTTCTGTCATCCCATTTTGAGGACTTACAGAAATACCTCGGATAGTACCACAATCTCTTCTACGCACAATAATATGTTGAACTACTTCAACAAGTCTACGTGTAAGATATCCAGCATCCGCTGTTCGTACAGCAGTATCCACAACCCCTTTGCGGGCTCCGTAGCAGGAAATTATATATTCTGTCAAAGAAAGTCCCTCGCGTAAATTGCTTTGAATAGGTAAATCAATCATTTGTCCTTGAGGATCCGCCATTAACCCTCTCATCCCTACTAATTGGTGTACCTGAGATGCATTTCCTCTGGCTCCTGAAAAAGACATTAGATAGACTGGATTAGAAGGATCCGTTAGCCGAAAATTCAAATTCATTTCTTGTTTCAAATATTCACTTGTAGCATACCATATTTCAACGGATTGGCGTAATTTTTCTACTGCGTGTACAGCCCCGTAATAATAGTGTTTCTCCAAAAGAAAACTCTGTTGTTCCGCGTCTTGGACTAACCATCCTTTAGAGGGTATTGTTAAAAGATCCTCAATTCCTAAAGAAATCGATGTAGTAGTGGCTTGATGGAAGCCCAGAGTCTTTATTTGATCCAGTATATGGGATGTATATCCCATTCCGAAATGATCTATTAATCTGCTAATAAGCCGTTTCATAGCAGTTCCGTCTATCTCTTTATTATGAAAGACCAGGTTGGCCCGTTCCGCCATACATAAGTACCCCCTTTTTTGGCTGAGTAGGATTCGACAATTGCTGAGTAGGATTCGACAATAGGCCTGAGTCAGTGATTCGAAAACTTAATTTACTCCCTTTCCTCAATCTGAATTTGAAGACGGTACTAGCGAAATTGGAATGCCCCCCGAAACCGAAAGGGGCATCGCCGAATCTAACTTCCGTGTTTAGATAGTGTATGAATAGGCCCGATTAAATCCTTGTATGGCTTCCTCTATTTCTCTATAAAAAGAAATATGACCAAGAGTGGTTCGAATGTATATAGAACGGGTTTCTTTTTTTTTATTTCCCACTATTAGATAGTGGGCATAAATCTCATGATAAGTCCCAAAAGATTCATATTGAACTTCAAGCGGAACTTCTCTTGACCCAATGACGCGTTGATCTAGTTTCCATCGGAGCCACAAGGGACTGTTTAAACCGATTCGTTTCTGTCTATAAGCTCCCAGTGCATCATAGGAACTAGAAAAATGGGGTTCTTTATCTTTCGTATACTTATAATTATTATTATTGTAGTTTACTTTTTTATTTGGATAGTTTCCGCAACTATTATATCTATTTGCACAAATACCTCGACGGTTTCCAATCGTTAATACATAAAGTCCGATAAGCATGTCTTGAGTTGGCACGCAAATAGGATCTCCAATAGCAGGAGACAAGAGATTCATATGAGAAAACATAAGTAAACGGGCTTCTGCTTGAGCTTCCAAGGATAAAGGTAGATGAACAGCCATTTGATCCCCATCAAAGTCCGCATTGAAACCCTTACACACTAATGGATGTAAACAAATAGTACGCCCCTCTACTAAAGTGGGTTGGAAGGCCTGTATGCCTAATCTATGCAGGGTAGGTGCTCTGTTCAACAGTACAGGATGCCCCCGCATAACTTCTTGAAGTATTTCCCATACAATGGGTTCCTTTTCCCAAATTTTTCTTTTAGCAATCCTGACATTAGAAGTAGCACGTTTTGTGATTAAATCGCGAATTACAAATAGCTGAAAAAGCTTTATTGCTATCTCTAGAGGTAATCCACATTGATGTAATGAAAGCGAAGGACCCACAACAATGACAGAACGCCCCGAGTAATCGACCCGTTTCCCAAGCAGAGTCTCGCGAAACCTCCCCTCTTTACCCTCAATTACATCTGAAAGTGACTTGTATACTTTATTGTGACCATCCCTGGTCGGTTGCCCCCGGGACCCGCTATCAAGAAGTGTATCCACGGCTTCTTGTACCAATTTTTCCTGGCACATTACTAAATCTGCTGGCGCTAATTCACTTCTTTTTAATAGATAGGCAAGGTTGTTGTTCCGACGGATAACTCTCTTATAAAGTTCATTAATATCCGAAGTCACTACTTTATCCCCAGACCTATAAACAATGGGTCTCAATTCGGGAGGAAGAACTGGTAATAAGCACAAAACCATCCATTCTGGTTCCACATTTGTTTGAATAAAATGTTTTGCCAATTGCATTCGTCTAATTAAAAAAACTTTTCTTATTCGTCTTTTTCTATCTTCCCATTCATCTCCACTATACCCCTCGTCTTCTAATTCCTTCCATTCAACCAAGGAATTCTCTATAATAATTCGCAAATCCAAATCCCCTAATTGTTCTCTAATAGCACCTGCTCCTGTCGCAATTTCCCGATTTCGAAATGTTGCAAAGCCTGGGGTAGAAAAAAAGGGAGAAATACTGTGGTTACAGGATGAAATTTCATCCTCGAATAAACCTCGTAATCGTAAGAAAGTAGGTTTTTTAGTGCTGGGCCTAGCAAAAGAGAAATCGCCGTATACTAGGCCCTCCAATTTCTTAAGGGGTTTATCTAAAAGATTCGCGATATAACTAGGAAGACCTTTCAAATACCACACATGAGTCACTGGACATGCGAGTTTGATGTATCCCATTTGATATCTTCGTATCCGAGAATCAACAAATTCTACTCCGCATTTTTGACAAAATCTTTCGTCTTCGTTTTCAGCTACGCTCGCTCGAGAATTTCCACAAGCACAAATTCCGCTTTTTATGGGTCCAAAGATTCTTTCGCAAAACAATCCATCTTTTTCTGGTTTATCGGTTTTATAATGAAAAGTGGAGGGCCTTGTGACTTCGCCAACGACTTCCCCATTAGGTAGGATTTTGTTAGCCCAAGCCTTTATTTGTTGAGGGGAAACGAGTCCAATTTGAAGTTGTTTATGTTTATATTGGTCAATCATAAAATAGAAATAAGAAAAGAATTTATATTTATTCCGATCAAATATCCTCCCTATTAACCTGAAAGTTCTTCTCAGATACAAGGAAATGGTTTAGTTCTAGAGCCAAAGATCTTAGTTCTCGAACGAGCACTCGAAAAGATTCTGGAGGATCCTCGTGATTAGGCACTTTTTTTCCCCATATCGTAGCATTAAGTACTTCTTGGCGAGCTATAAGATGATCAGATTTATAAGTAAGTATCTCTTGTAAAATATGAGCAACACCAAATCCTTCTAAAGCCCAAACTTCCATTTCTCCTACTCGTTGTCCCCCTTGCTTGGCTCTTCCTCTAACGGGTTGTTGGGTAACAAGTGAGTAGGGCCCAGTAGAACGTCCATGGATTTTCTCATCAACTTGATGAATTAATTTTAAAATATAGGACTTCCCTATTAGAACAGGTTGTTCGAAAGGATCTCCTGTTCTTCCATCAAATATTCTGCTTTTTCCCGGGTACTCGGGTTCAAATACCCATGGATTTTTTGTTTGTTTACTGGCTTCATATAATTCCGAAAACACAAGTTTTCTTGAAGCCTCTTGCTCATATCTCTCATCAAAGGGTGCTATTCTATAATGTTTCTTTAGCAGATCCCCTGCTAATCCGAGCGAGCTTTCAAATATTTGTCCCACATTCATTCGTGAGGGTACTCCTAGGGGATTGAAGACCATATCAACAGGTGTTCCATCTTGCAAATAGGGCATATCTTGCCTAGGCAAAATTTTGGAAATGATCCCCTTATTACCGTGTCTTCCTGCTACTTTATCCCCAACTTTGATTTCACGTTTCTGTAAAATATATACACGAACCATTATGTCGAGGGGGTCCCTCTGGATCCATTTCACATCGATAACGCGCCCTCTTCCACCTATAGGTAGTTTGAGAGAAGTTTCTTTTGAAGTGGATACCTCAAGACCAAAAATGGCCCGTAATAATCCAGCTTCCGCAATATATGAGGATTCGCTCGCTATCTGAGGCGTTAATTTACCTACTAAAATATCGCCAGTTTCTACCCAGGATCCCAACCTCACAACTCCATTTCTGTCCAAATTGCGGAGTAAATGTTCTTCTAGATGTGGTATTTCTTTAGTGATTTTTTCAGCGGAGCCTTGGCTTGTCGTATCCGTCTGAATTTCATATTTTCGGATGTGAAAAGAAGTATAAATATCCTCATATACCAAACGTTCGCTAATTAGTACTGCGTCTTCAAAATTGTAACCCTCCCACGGCATATAAGCTACTAAAACGTTTTTTCCTAAAGCAAGTTCCCCCCCAACTGTAGCAGCTCCCTCCGCTAAAATTTGCCCCTTTTTAATGGATTTACCCCGCGGAACCCGAGGTTTTTGGTGCATACAAGTATTTTTGTTAGAGCGCCGGTGGGCAACTAAAGGAATACTTACAGTCTTCCCACTACTTGATAAAAGGATCTTGTGACTATCACTAGAAATGATCTTTCCCTCGCGTTCGGCTATAATGGAAACCCTCGAATCTAGAGCTGTTTGGCGTTCCAATCCAGTTCCAACAATGCACTTCTCGGACCGAGAAAGTGGAACTGCTTGGCGCTGCATATTAGAACTCATTAAAGCCCGATTCGCATCATTATGCTCAATAAAAGGAATGAGAGAACCTCCAATAGAAAAATATTGGAAAGGAAAAATACTTCTAACATGAATCTGTTCCCATGCAATAGTCAGGAATTCTTGACGATATCTAGCTGGAACAACCTGTTCTTCCTGAATACCCTGATTCAAGGACAAAGAATTTCCTGCGGCTATCATATAATATTCATCTCTATTTGGTGATAAATAAATCACCTGTCTCTCTTTTTTTTCTTTTGCTTTCTCAGATAGTTCATAAAACGGACTCTCTATAGATCCCCACCTGTGATCAATTCTCGCATGAATAGCTAAGGATCCAGTAAGTCCAACATTGATTCCTTCGGACGTGTCAATTGGACAAATACGCCCATAGTGACTCGGATGAATATCTCGGCTGCGAAAACTTGCAGTTCTCCCGGTCAATCCTCCAGGACCCAAGCAACTCACTTTTCGCCCATGAACCGTTTGTGTCAATGGATTGGTTTGGTCAAAAACTTGAGATAAGGGGTATGTGCCAAAAAAGGTCTCATAAGTAGTTATTAATAAAATCGAAGTTGAAGTTGGAGTTACCAAAGTTTGTGGAGTTGGTTTTGATTGACGTATGAATACTCTACGGATAGTTTTTTGAACCGCATGTTGTAAACGGCCAAGAGCCAGTCCGAATTGATCTTGTAATAGATCCGCAACCGAACGAATACGTTTATTTTTCAAGTGATTCATATCGTCATCGTCAAGTATACCCGTTCCAAATTTCATTCCAATCAAATGATCCGTAGCGGCCAATACATCTCGTGGTAACAAGAATGTATTGTTCTGAGGTATATCAAGATTCAGTCTCCGATTCATATTTCGTCGACCAACTCTTCCTAATTCACATTTTTGTTGAAAAAATTTCTTTTGTAATTCCTCACATAAGGACTCGGAAAATACCAGGTCCCCGCCTACACAAGCAAATTGTTGATAAAACTCCAAAATAGCTTTTTCTTTTGACTCAATCCTCTTTTTCTCCTTAGCATTCGGGAAAGACAAGAAAATTTCGGGGTAGGAAACATTATCTAAAATTTCTCTTACATTCGAACCCATAGCTGATGATAGAACTAAAATAGATATCTTTTGTTTTCTACTCACGCGAGCCCATATCCTTTCTTTTTTATCAATTGCTAATTCCGACCTTCCTCCCCAATCTGATATTATAGTCCCGGTGTATATAGAAATTCCCTTATGGTCTAATTCCGAGCGGTAGTAAATACCAGGACTTAGCAATATTTGATTGATCACAATTCGGTATATTCCATTTATTATAAAGGTTCCTAAGGAATTCATTATAGGAATGTTTCCAATAGAAATAGTTTGCTTTTGCACATCGAAACCAAAAATTAATCTCGCAGATACATATAATTCAGAAGAATAGGTGAGTGATTCATACACAGCATCCCTTTCTTTTATCGAGGGTTCTAGCAATTGATATCCTTTCGCAAATAATTGAAATGCAATTTCGTGATCTGGATCTTTAATTGTTGGAAACTTCTCAAGTTCTTCTGCCAAGCCTTGATTAATGAACCTACAAAATCCCTCGAATTGGATCTGACTAAATCCGGGTATTGTGGACATTCCCTCATTTTCATTCCGGAGCATCTTAATCTTAAGTTTCCTATTTATCGAAGAAAAATTCCATTATCAGCTCACTCTTCATCAATCCCTACGGATCAATCTAGCAATCATGGAATCTATATTCTGTTTACTGAATCACATGAAATTCTAGAGAACTCCACATACGTATTTCATATATGTATTTCATACATATGAATAGAGATAATTTTGACCAAAGTTCGAATTTGGCAGGGGTAGAAATGGAATGAAAATTAATTGATAAAAAAGTCCTAGAAAAAATTCTGCCACTTAAACTTTAAGATATTCTAATCAGATTCGATAGCAAAGATTTCTCGTTTTATCTCCTTTCTATGAAAGAAATAAAGCCATAATAATTTATAAGCATTAGAAAGTTTGACTTTAGTTCGATTTAGAATTTAGAATAGTACGCTTAGTTTTATTTTCAAAAAGAATTTGAAGGTTATTTTGAGTTTCGTAGTAGTAGAATTGCTGGAAAATAAAGGATTTCGTTGTCGAATCTTAAAATAAAGTACTTACTTTATTTTTTAAGTCCTTGCTAATCTAGTTATCCACCTATTCACATATCCTTTTTTTTATCCTAATTTCACTTGGGTGGGCCAAGAACAAGAAGGATGGGCCATAATCTATATCAGAGCAAATTTCCTCTTTTTATTCAAGATATTTAATGCAATGAAAAATTAAAGCATGATTCCCCATAGGGATATGTACATAAGGGGGATCCATAGATAATAATGCTGTTCGGACCTGGAGTTTACCTATATACAGATTAGGGAAACTTTTATTCTATTTTATTATGCCATTAAAAGGAATGGGGGGAGAGAATACCGATTTAACAGTCGTTTACTACTGCAATTCAAAAATAAAAAAAAAAAAATTCTAGTTAATGGTTCCAATCTGAATTTTTCAGTCTGTGACTGGAAATCCACTTTTGCTCCTTTGCCATCTCAATAGAATAGAAAGAAAAGGGAAGTTTTCTAGTGTTAGCAATGTGTGTTTTAAGATAGAATCCATCGAGGAGAATAAGCGAAACAGGATCCAAAAAAGCAGAAATAGATTTGAAAAAGATTGGAAAAAAGTAAGTAGCATTAGATTCAAGATAAAAGAAAAGGGGTTTTAGTAAGAAAATATAGATGATTCTCGATTTTAGATCGGATTTTTTGGCGGCATGGCCAAGTGGTAAGGCAGGGGACTGCAAATCCTTTATCCCCAGTTCAAATCTGGGTGCCGCCTGATCAATAAAATACTTAGGATTATCAATAAAATACTTAGGATTATAGTACTGATCAAACTCCAAAATTTTGTACCCTCATAAGTTGGGGCAAGAGAGTAACTAGGTTTGGCGATACTGAATTTTAAGAATCCATACCATAGTTCTATCCTCAAACTAGGGTTTGTTTTAGCGGCAGTGTCCCAAACGGCTAGCTACCAACAGAGATTAGGTAGCGTTTCCTTATTCTTTTATTAATTTGAATTGATTCGATTCGGGGATTTAAAACTATGAGACTAAGGTGTCAGAAATCTTCCTATCCAAAGGTCTTTAAGGGGCATTCTTTTTTCAATCTAAGATTGAAGAAGAGACTTCGCGAAGAAATATCAAGACTTCCTAATTATCATACATTTTATTTATCGTACATCTTATTACATACACTTCGTAGGTCTTATGCTACCTAGATACACTAAAGTAAAGGCTACTGATTCTGTCGAGAATCAGATTGAATAGGCTGATCCAAAATCAATTTAGGAGTTGTGGATAAGGTCTCCTCACTCTTTCAGAGAACGATAGAAAGTGGGTAAGTAGGGTTTAGGTCAAAAATAAACATGGGTAAGGTAGGTATCCAATAAATATTTATCTATCCTAATTTTATGGTATATTATGACGTCCTTTGCTTATAAAAAAGGTAACAAAACAAAAGGAAGCAAAAATCTCTCTATTCCTGCGTCTTCTATTCAGGACATTCCCCTACTCTTTTTTAGGGAAAAGGAATATGTCTCATATTTCTATTTAATACTCGCCAATTCTACCAGTAACTGATTCCTCCATAATCTTAGGACAGAATTTTGACTCTGTACCCTTAATTCCACTATGATTATTGATCAATAGTAGAATAATTCCGTCATAGAAATAGGAGACATAATTTACATGGATATAGTAAGTCTCGCTTGGGCTGCTTTAATGGTAGTCTTTACATTTTCTCTTTCGCTAGTAGTATGGGGGAGAAGTGGACTCTAGGGATACTACTAATTGATTGAGTAGTCGAATTGTAGTATCAACTCTTTTCTTATTCTTAGAATTTTGGATCTCGCGTGAAGCATCTCGCGTCATTTTTAAGCATGAAAGATTCGCAGGTTTTTTCCTTTTATTTACTTTTTTTCTTTTCCTTTTATTTACTTTTTTTCTTTTACTATAGTCTATTCTCGTATTATTTTTCTCCGTCTCCATGGATTCTTTCAATGAAGAGTTGTATTTTATTTTTTTGCTTTTGACTTGCTTGAAATTAAGTGGATGCAGTAAAAAAAAAGTAGAATTAGATTACTATTTCAATCTACTAATCTATTCTATGTAGATTCAAGATAATATAATAGAAAGAATCTAAAGTGTCGTAGAAAAAACTATATGTAGTTCTTTCTACCACACTTTATGATTCCAACCGGATCCTTTCATTTAAGTTAAGACTTGGATTTTTATTTTCTTTTCTTTAATCCCTTTTTCATTTCTTCAATGATTAATTGGAATTCCAATTAATCTTTTTGGCTAGCTGTTTTTACATAAATAATAAGTAAAAACGCAGTAGGAACTAGAATGAACAATGCAGTAGCAATAAATGCGAGAATATTTACTTCCATAACCTCTTTATTTTTTTTTTTTGCACAATAACTCGGGATGTAATCCCATGGAGAGGAAAAAGGGGTATCCTGTAAATTCAAGGGGAGGACTTGCATTCTGATAATACTGAATCAATTCAATATTATGAATATAGGATCTATCAAATCAATTCATGGTTGATAGTGGAATAATATAACATAGGAGGATCCCTTATCCATACTAAGACAAAAATAGGTTTTTTGATTGGATTCGGAACCCTTCTATTTTTCATTCTTTTCTACTTTTGCTTTTCTTTTTCTATTATTTATATATATATATGTATAACCAAGAATCTTTCTTATCCAATTTCCCTTCCTTTTTCTTATAGTTATACATACAATTATGTATGTATTATATGACCGACTTTTTATGGGTCATATAGACATCCAAAAAAGCAGTAGAAGTAGAAATGAGATGGAGAAAAGAGGATCTTAAATAAAAAAGATCCAATATTTTAATTTAGGAAAAAGAGCGTTTGCTTGGTTTTTATTTTATTAGGTTACTATCAATATCTGCTTTTTGGGGTCTAAAGGCGAGAGCAGATCCATAAAAAAAGGGGTCGACAAATGGACTGAGAATGAGGTAGATTCTTTCCAAGAATTCATTGAACATACACAAACAAAGTTGGAACTACAAAATGGAAGTTGGGTGGTTTAATCCCCAAAAAGCAATTAAATTAATTATATTAAATTAATTCTCTAGCAATAATTTATGTATGGATTCCGGTAAAATACCGGAACTCTATTCTATAAGAGTCGAATAGAAAGTTAAGATGAGGATGGTATCATCATAAAAATAGAGTAATATCCTAAATTATACTAATTCATGTATGATATGTACGTCTTTCCTTAGCAACCAGAAGTAGTTAAAAAAAAATTCTATACAGCTCTCTTTTTATTGAGAAATGCAAAATAAAAAAAGTAAAGTAAGGGTTCCCCATAGATATTTGATCTTGCCTTTTGCCCCCCCTTTTTTATTCAGGGAAATTTTTGATGAAAAAAAGGAAAGATGAATTTTTCCATTCATTGAATCCTAGTTCGGGACTGACGGGGCTCGAACCCGCAGCTTCCGCCTTGACAGGGCGGTGCTCTAACCAATTGAACTACAATCCCTTACTACATACCCACATATCCGATGTGGGTATAGTGAGAATGCCATAACTAGTATATCGCGATTTTTTATCCCTAAAAATAAATGATAATCCGCCTTTCAATAACTCTTTTCTTTGGAAGAAAAGAATCAGAGAGATATGGCTTAGAAATAAATTTCCCCCTTTTTTTTTTTTCTCTTTATCCTTGGATAAGATATTTTTTTTTATGGAAGAAAAAAATGGATTTAGTTCATATTCACGAAGCCCTAGATTTTTGGGCCGAGCTGGATTTGAACCAGCGTAGACATATCGTCAACGAATTTACAGTCCGTCCCCATTAACCGCTCGGGCATCGACCCAGGAAGAATTTATTCTAGGGTTTTTGATAATCTATGATTAACCTCTTTTTATAATACTCCCTACCCCCAGGGGAAGTCGAATCCCCGCTGCCTCCTTGAAAGAGAGATGTCCTGAACCACTAGACGATAGGGGCATCACTAGATAGACGATAGTGCTATATAGAACCACTCGTCATTATACTATAATGATAGTATGAGCAGTTTTTTGGAATTGTCAATATACTCGAAGAGTATAAATAGATCAAAGCAAAGAGTCTTTCCTACTTTTTTGTTATGCTTTCATAGGATTTTTTTCAGTTGATGGTTAGGTTAATTCACGGATCATCCCTTCCTTTTTAGGGAAATTCATTGTAAAGGGTATACAATAAGAATAAATTAATAAAAAAAAGGATTCTAGATTAGTTCAGTACAGATATTGATTTGCTTGCTCTAACAGGAAAAAGAGTTCAATTTCCGTTTCCGTTCTTTTTTGCAATTTAAACTCCGTGCTTCGTTTAGTGTTCAGACCAAAAATGTGGGCGTCTCACACCAAACGAAGTCATAAAATTCAAGAAAAAATAGAGACATTTTCAAATTCAAAAAAAAAAAGAAAAAAAGTGAATGAATTTTAATTTAGTAGAAAAGTACTTTATAAGATTCGAACCGATGACTTTTGTCTTACCACGGCATTACTCTACCACTAGGGGAAAAGCCCTTTATCGGATTTGAACCGATGACTTATGCCTTACCATGGCATTACTCTACCACTGAGTTAAAAGGGCTTTTTATTCAATTGGCCACTTTCATTTACCATTATAGGTCTACTGCATAATGTACGTAATATATGTATATATTAATGTACATAATATATATATAGATAAATATATATATATAGATATATATGTAGAGATTTTATTTTCTATATCTCGATATAGAAGTATCGAGATATAGAAGTTTATTCATGGCAAGGTTCAAAAGGGCCAAAGGGGCAATAAGAACTGCTGTTAAAAAAGTGGTAGACTTTGCTTTTTTTTTATCTTTAGCCTATTCACTTTTCACCTGCTCAGAATGTTCTGCAGAATTAGGGACTTTTTTCTTCTATTAACTGATCTTATGATGAGAACTTTCTCCATTTATGTTTTATTTCCCCTAATTCTAATTGGGGGGGTATAAAGGAATTTGCGCTCTTCATATACCCATATGGCTGGGTATTAATTTTCAGTGATATACTTGTTATCTGTTTTGGTGAGAGATTGAAACAATTTTTCACAGGCATTCCTTCCAACAAAAAAGAAAAGGAAGAAGGGGATTTATGGGGACTGTATTGTCCCCTATATCTCTTAGCATATATTGTAGGATAATCCAATCACTTTTCTCCATAGGTGGAATTAGCCTCCTCCTCGAATGGCTACCCTTGACAAAGGGTAGCGTTGGTATCATAATCTACACGTAGCGGGTATAGTTTAGTGGTAAAAGTGTGATTCGTTCTATTAATAACTGAATTTGAAATGATATACTTAAGGCATCCTTAAGTTTTTTTATTTTTATATTCATATTCCGATGAAAACTTTAGTTCTTATAAAGGGTTTAATCCTTTTCCTCTCAATAGCATATTGAGGAAGAATATACATTCTCGCGATTAGTATCCAAAGACTAATTAAATTTGCATGCAAAATACAAATTTTATTATGAGTACAGAGTCACGAAGCATAATTTTGCATTGGATTAAGTATTCCAATTGAATAAATATGAGTAAAGGATCTATGGATGAAGAAGATACAAAAAAGTTTATTTTATTTCCAATCGTAACTAAATCTTCTTTTATTTAAAAAAGAAATGGAAGCCCAATAGCTAAAAAACGATAGTTTTGGTTTACTAGAACCATCAGGATATTGTTTCAGCTCGGTGGAAACCCAACTCTTTTCCTCAGGATTTCTTGAATGAAATTAGGGAACGAAGTAAGTAGTAAGTAGATTAGATAGATATTTAGTATAGTAGAATTTCTATCTCCTACTCTACAGGGATCATCTAGAAAGCGGAGAGCTTTGGTTCCATTCAGACGGAAAAGCTGACATAGATGTTAAGTGGTGAGAATAGCCATAAAGGAGCCGAATGAAATCAAAATTTCATGTTCGGTTTTGAATTAGAGACGTTAAAAATAATCAACCAACGTCGACTATAACCCCTAGCCTTCCAAGCTAACGATGCGGGTTCGATTCCCGCTACCCGCTCCATTCTGTATAAAAAGACTATTTTATTTGTCTAGACATGGTAGAGACTTGTATTCAACCTTTTTCGTCCACCAGTTTTTGGTCCTCCAGAGCGGAGTAGAGCAGTTTGGTAGCTCACGAGGCTCATAACCTTGAGGTCACGGGTTCGATTCCCGTCTCCGCACTTAGCAGTCCATATAAATAAATGGACTATTCTATTTGTATAGATATGATAGAGGGCTATATCCACCCCCCTTTTTTTTATTCAGCAGGCAGAAAAGAAAAAAGAAATAAAAGAAAGGCGCAGTCTATCCCCCTTTAAAAGCAATTTTCTCTGGTTTGTCTCGGTGAATCCCCGGTTTAGGGCACCCTCTTGGCAAGTTCGATTTTCGCTCCCGAAGCACTCTTTTTTTTTTTGAGTCGGGTGCAAAGGATAAGATAGGAAGGGATACGGTACTAGACTAAGAACTACTTAATTTAATATAAGTAGTTAAGTAGTCAACTAGACTAAATTTTTTATCAGAGTACCTTACTAAATTAAGCTGGCGAGCGACGGGAATCGAACCCGT